TAATTAAAGGATCCATGCGTTCCCAAAGGCGTAAAACTGTTATTTGGGAATTTTTTCAAGCAAAAGTACATTCTCCCCTTTTTTTTGATAGAATAGATAAACTTTTTTATTTTTCGTTTGATATATGGGGGCTAAAAAAAAAAATTCTTAGCAATTTCATGTGGAAAAATAAAAAAAAAAAAAAAATTAATATTGATAAAAAAGACGAAGAACAATCAAAAATAGAAGAAAAAAGACGGATAGAAATTGCAGAAACTTGGGATAGCTTCCTATTTGCTCAAATAATAAGAGGTTCTCTCTTAGTAACTCAATCTATTCTTAGAAAATATATTATATTACCTTTATTGATAATAATTAAAAATAGCGTCCGTATGTTATTATTTCAATTTCCCGAGTGGTCTGAGGATTTAAAGGATTGGAAACGTGAAATGCACGTTAAATGCACTTATAATGGGGTTCAACTATCCGAAACAGAATTTCCAAAAAACTGGTTAACGGATGGTATTCAGATAAAAATCCTATTTCCTTTTTATCTTAAACCTTGGCATAAATCTAAATTTCAATCATCTCAGAAGGCTCGATTCAAAAAAACAAGAGACAAAAGAGAAAAAAATGATTTTTGTTTTTTAACAGTTTGGGGAATGGAAACCGAACTACCGTTTGGTTCTGCCCAAAAAAAGCCTTCTTTTTTTGAACCTATTTCTAAAGAATTAAAAAAAAGAATCAACAAATTCAAAACTAAGTCTTTTCTGGTTTTAAGGATTTTCAAAGAAAGAGCAACAATTTTCCTAAAAGTCACAAAAGAAATTAAAAACTGGATTCTCAAAAACTTTCTTTTTATAAAAGGAAAAATAAAAGACCTTTCAAAACGAAATCTAATTCCATTATTTGGCCCGAGAGAAATATATGAATTAAATGAAACGAAAAAAGATTCAATAATAAGTAATCAGATGATTCCTGAACTATCTGTTCAAAAAAAATCCATGGAGTGGACAAATTCTTCACTCAGCGAAAACAAAATCCAAAATGTGATTGATAGAATAAAGACAATAAGAAATCAAATCGAAGAAATTTCAAAAGAAAAACAAAACCTAACTAATAGTCCTAATAAACTGCGTTATGATTCTAAAATAATGGAGCCATCAAAAAAAATTTGGCAGACATTCAAAAGACAAAATACCCGATTAATTCGTAAATCTATTTTTTTTTTTAAATTTTGCATTGAACAACTGTCTATAGCCCTTTTTCTAGGTATCATTAATATTCCAAGAATTACTACACAACTTTTTTTTGAATCAACAAAAACAATTCTTGATAAATATATTTACAAGGCTGAAGAAAATGGAGAAAAAATTAATAAAAAAAAAAATACCATTTATTTTATTTCAACTATAAAAAATTTAATATCCAATAAAAAAAAAATTAGTTATGACCTATGCTCTTTATCACAAGCATATGTATTTTACAAATTATCACAAATTCAAGTAAGTAACTTTTCTAAATTAAAGGCTGTTCTTGAATATAACATATGCATAACATCCTTTTTTGTTAAAAATCAAATAAAGGAGTTTTTTCAAGAACAAGGAATCTTTCATTATGACTTGAAAGATAAAACCTTTTTAAATTCCGAAGTAAATCAATGGAAAAACTGGTTACGAAGTAATTATCAATACAATTTACCTCAAATTGCGTGGGCTAGATTAGTAACCCAAAAATGGAAAAAGAAAATAAACCAAGATTCTCTAGTTCTAAATCCAAGTTTAACCAAAGAGGATTCATATGAAAACAAGAAATTTGATAATTACAAAAAACAAAGTGTTTTTGAGGCCGACTCGTTATTAAATCCAAAACATAATTTAAAAAAAAATTCTATATATAATCTTTTTTGCTACAAATCCATTCATTCTACAGAAAAAACTTTTGACACGTCTAAAGGCATTGCTCTAGATAATTGTTTAGTCTCTTGTTTTCTAGAAAAATATAATATTCGGGGTATAGGGGAAATTCGGCATAGAAAATATTTGGATTGGAGAATTCTAAACTTTTGGTTTACAAAAAAAGTAAATATTGAGTCTTGGGTTGATACTAAGAGTAAAAAAAAATATATTAATACTAAAGTTCAGAATTATCAAAGAATTGAGAAAATAATTAAGACGGGTCTTGCCAATCAAAAACGAAACTTTTTTGATTGGATGGGAATGAATGAAGAAATACTAAACCGTCGTATAACAAATTTTGAATTTTTTTTCTTTCCAGAATTTTTCTTATTTTCTAGTACATATAAAATGAAGCCGTGGGTCATACCAATCAAATTACTTCTTTTAAATTTTAATGAAAACATAAATGTTAATAAAAAGCTTACTCGAAAGAAAAAAGGTTTTATACCATCAAATGAAAAAAAATCGCTTAGATTTTATAATCTAAATAAAGAAGAAAAAGAATCGGCCAGTCACGTAGAGCTTGAATCAGATAAAGAAAAAAAAAAAAATCCTGAATCAGCTCTATTAAACCAAGAAAAAAATATTGAAGAAAATTATGCAGAATCGACGATAAAAAAACGTAAAAATAAAAAACAATACAAAAGCAATACAGAAGCGGAACTTGATTTATTTCTCACAAGATATTCGCGTTTTCAATTGCGATGGAATTGTTTTTTTAATCAAAAAATTCTCAATAATGTAAAAGTATACTGTCTCTTGGTTAGACTAAAAAATCCAAACGAAATAGCGATATCTTCTATTGAAAGAGGAGAGATGAGCCTAGACATTCTAATGATTGAGAAAAATTTTACTTTTGCAAAATTAATGAAAAAAGGAATATTGATTATTGAACCTGTCCGTTTGTCTGTACAAAATGATGGACAACTTATTATATATAGAACCATAGGTATTTCGTTGGTTCATAAAAATAAACACAAAATAAGTAAAAGATACAAAAAAAAAAGCTATATTGATAAAAAAAAAATTGAAAAATCCATTACAAAATATCAAAACAAAACTGTAAATAGAAAAAAAAATAATTATGATTTCTTTGTCCCTGAAAATATTCTATCCCCTAAACGACGTAAAGAATTTCGAATTCTAATTTGTTTCAACTTAAAAAAAAAAAATGCGATGGATAGAAATTCAAGATTTGATAAGAATATTCAAAACTTGACCACAGTTTTGGATAAAAAGAAAGATCTTGCTAAGGATAAAAATAACCTAATTAAATTCAAATCCTTTCTTTGGCCCAATTTTAGATTAGAAGATTTAGCTTGTATGAATCGCTATTGGTTTAATACTACTAACGGAAATCATTTCAGTATGATAAGAATACACATGTATACGCGATTTCCACTTCATTAATGATCGATCCTTTTTACTATATATAAATATAATATATTAAGTTACGTTATATGAAAACAACTGTATGAACTATGAGGGATTGTTTTAAATTCAATCTTTATACATGATATTAATTTAATCAATGACATAGATACCAATCCGAGCGGATCCATAAATAAATTAACAGAATCCTCCTTTTTTAGATCTAAATGTAGATTTTTTTTATAAAATGAAGAATTAAGAAGTTGATAATTAAATTCAGATCCTTGTACAAAAAAACTACCATTATTATTACTGATCAGTAAAATTCATATCTTTCAATTCATATTAAAAAGGGAAGGATTTCTTTTTATGATAAAAAATGCATTCATTTCATTTCAAGAACAAAAAGAGGAAAGCAGGGGATCTGTTGAATTTCAAGTATTCAGTTTTACTAATAAGATACGAAGACTTACTTCACATTTGGAATTGCACAGAAAAGATTATTTATCTCAGAGGGGTCTACGAAAAATTCTGGGAAAACGTCAACGACTGCTGGCTTATTTGTCAAAAAAAAATAGAGTACGTTATAAAGAATTAATTAATCAGTTGAATATTCGGGAATTAAAAACTCGTTAAATTCAAAAATTGTGAATTAGTGCATTTTTTAGATCTTTAATTTTTTGATAAACTTCTTTTTCAGCAATCTAATTCATGCCAGAACGAATCAAGGAAAAACTTATGAAGAGACCAGTTACAGGAAAAGATCTTATGATAGTCAATATGGGACCTCACCACCCATCCATGCATGGGGTTCTTCGCTTAATTGTTACTCTAGATGGTGAGGATGTTGTTGACTGTGAACCCATATTGGGTTATTTACACAGAGGAATGGAAAAAATTGCAGAAAACCGAGCAATTATACAATATTTACCTTATGTAACGCGATGGGATTATTTAGCTACTATGTTTACAGAAGCAATAACAGTAAATGGACCAGAACAATTGGGAAATATTCAAGTTCCTAAAAGGGCCAGCTATATCAGAGTAATTATGCTAGAATTGAGTCGTATAGCTTCTCATCTGTTATGGCTCGGTCCTTTTATGGCAGATATTGGTGCACAGACTCCTTTTTTCTATATTTTCAGAGAACGAGAATTTGTATATGATCTATTCGAAGCTGCCACCGGTATGAGAATGATGCATAATTTTTTTCGTATTGGAGGAATAGCGGCTGATTTACCTTATGGTTGGATAGATAAATGCTTGGATTTTTGTGATTATTTTTTAACAGAAGTTGTTGAATATCAAAAACTGATTACACGAAATCCTATTTTTTTAGAACGGGTTGAAGGAGTTGGGATTATTGGTGGGGAAGAAGCAATAAATTGGGGTTTATCCGGACCAATGCTACGCGCATCCGGAATACCATGGGATCTTCGTAAAGTTGATCGTTATGAGTCTTACGATGAATTTGAATGGGAAATTCAGTGGCAAAAACAAGGAGATTCATTAGCTCGGTATTTAGTACGACTTAGCGAAATGACAGAATCCATAAAAATTATTCAACAGGCTCTGGAAGGACTTCCGGGGGGTCCCTATGAGAATTTAGAAAGCAGAGGCTTTGATAGAAAAAAGAATCCAGAATGGAATGATTTTGAATATCGATTCATTAGTAAAAAACCTTCTCCTACTTTTGAATTATCGAAACAAGAACTTTATGTAAGAGTTGAAGCTCCAAAAGGGGAATTAGGAATTTTTCTCATAGGAGATCAAAGTGGTTTTCCTTGGAGATGGAAAATCCGACCGCCAGGTTTTATTAATTTGCAAATTCTTCCTGAACTAGTTAAAAGAATGAAATTGGCTGATATTATGACGATACTCGGTAGCATAGATATAATTATGGGAGAAGTTGATCGTTAAAATGATAATTTATGCAACAGCAGTCCAAACTATAAATTCTTTTGTTAGATTGGAATCTTTAAAAGAGGTCTATGGGCTCATATGGATATTTGTCCCTATATTTTCTCTTGTATTGGGAATCATAACAGGTGTACTAGTAATTGTGTGGTTAGAAAGAGAAATATCTGCAGGGATACAACAACGTATTGGACCTGAATACGCCGGCCCGTTGGGAATTCTTCAAGCTCTAGCCGACGGGACAAAACTACTTTTCAAAGAAAATCTTCGTCCATCTAGAGGAAATACTCCTTTATTTAGTATTGGACCATCTATAGCAGTTATCTCCATTTTACTAAGTTATTCAGTAATTCCCTTTAGTAATCACCTTGTTTTAGCGGATCTCAATATCGGTATTTTTTTATGGATTGCCATCTCAAGTATTGCTCCTATTGGACTTCTTATGTCAGGATATGGATCAAATAATAAATATTCTTTTTTAGGTGGTCTGCGAGCTGCTGCCCAATCGATTAGTTATGAAATACCATTAACTCTATGTGTTTTATCAATATCTCTACGTGCGATTCGTTGAAACATAAACGTTTATTTTTCCTATTCCGTTTCTTCTAGCCGAATAAGTTAAAAGGCGGAATATATAAATATAGTTATCTTTCGGGTTAATCTTAATAAAAGAAAAAGGAATTTGATAGTTATATATGAGTGAAAAAAACTGCTCAGAAATTAGCAGTAAAAAGAAAAATTGAGTCTCATTTCCTATGTACAAAGGTTAAACGAAAATAAACATAAGCGTAAGAATCACTTTACCCCAAGGTTGGTTGATTAGTCATCCTGGCTTGAAGCGGGTTAAAAATATTTAACCGTATAACGTTTTCACTATCAGTTATATAACTATCAGTTATATAGATTAACATACATGTATTACAAGGTGAGCGGCAATTAGGTAAAAGTGAGTGGATGGTTAGAAACACCAAAATACACAAAGAATTTGTAATAGAGATTAACCAAATTGAAAAGGATATTTATGCATAACATAAGAAAAAAAAAAGAAGGTTAATTGGGGCTTAAAATTAGTAGAAATGATCAGACAGTACTCCCCAAGATTCCGATTCAGAGTATGCTCCTATCCACTTATAAATGTAATGACTATCAGAAACGAAATAATCCTTTATTTTTTATAAGTCCACCAACTTTTTTCTAAAAAAGAAAGAAGAATAGGAACGAAACTAGGATATTTTTTTCCTATATTTCGAAAATAAAATAGAATTTCTGTCATGAATAATAAACTAATAGGATATCTAATTCTTTTTCGTAATTAAAAACCACTATGGGCTGAAATACCTATTTTTATTTTTACAAGGAGTATCTTATTAAAGGATTAAGTTATTACTCAACAAATAGAAATTCAAATTTGTAAAGGATGAGATGAATTCCGAAGCGCTTTTTTTATTCTTATAATTTGAGCAGACAGAATTCCATTGGTATAATTCGGGATCCCAGATATATTTATATTTAATCTATTTTAGAACACATCATATCTATCTAAATAATACTAATTCTGGTCCTTAGATTTATTTATGGCCCCCGAGGAGCCGTATGAGGCGAAGACCTCATGTACGGTTTTGTAATAGCGGTGAAAATAGTAATGTTATCACCGACTAGGATTATCTAACAGTTTAAGTACAGTTGATATAGTTGAAGCCCAATCAAAATATGGTTTTTGGGGATGGAATTTGTGGCGTCAACCTATAGGTTTTATCATTTTTCTAATTTCTTCCCTAGCAGAATGCGAGAGGTTACCGTTTGATTTACCAGAAGCGGAAGAAGAATTAATAGCAGGTTATCAAACTGAATATTCAGGTATCAAATTTGGTTTATTTTACGTTGCTTCTTATCTAAATCTATTAATTTCCTCATTATTTGTAACAGTTCTATACTTAGGCGGTTGGAATATTTCTATTCCGTATATATCTATTCTGGAGCTATTTCAAAGGGATCAAATTTTTGGAACAACAATTGGTATCTTTATTACATTAGCTAAAACTTATTTGTTCTTGTTCATTTCTATCGCAACAAGATGGACTTTACCTAGGCTAAGAATGGATCAACTATTAAATCTTGGATGGAAATTTCTTTTACCTATTTCCCTTGGTAATCTATTATTAACAACTTCTTTCCAACTCTTTTCACTCTAAATTTAAAATGAATCCAACATATTCATTATTTGTTTTAAACAAGAGAAAGAAACAAAGATAAAATTATTCATAGATAATTACAATATGCTTCCTATGATAACCGGGTTCATGAATTATGGTCAACAAACCCTACGAGCTGCAAGGTATATTGGTCAAGGTTTCATGATTACCTTATCCCACACAAATCGTTTACCTGTAACTATTCAATATCCCTATGAAAAATTAATAACATCGGAACGTTTCCGTGGTCGAATCCATTTTGAATTTGATAAATGCATTGCTTGTGAAGTATGTGTTCGAGTATGTCCTATAGATCTGCCTGTTGTTGATTGGAAATTGGAAACTAATATTCGAAAAAAACGATTGCTTAATTACAGTATTGATTTTGGAATTTGTATATTTTGTGGTAATTGTGTTGAGTATTGTCCAACAAATTGTTTGTCAATGACTGAAGAATATGAATTTTCAACTTATGATCGTCACGAATTGAATTATAATCAAATAGCTTTGGGTCGTTTACCAATGTCAGTAATTGACGATTACACTATTCGAACAATTTTGAATTCACCTCAACCAATAAATGGGTAAACCCATTAATTTGATTAAAAAAAGAATTCAAAATTTTTGAATTATATAAAGAATTTAATTAACAATTTGTATTTATATAATGATATTAAGTATTAAGGCTCATTCTTTTAATATAATATATTCGTAATTACTTTCCTGAAATAGATAGGTTGAAAATACACTTTAGAATAAAAAAAGAGAAACTGTCTAATAATTGTATCTACATCAATTCATATGCATTAGATTCTAATTTCACTCTATTAGAAACATATTAAAAACGAATTTCCTGGTTAAATTAATAAGGTCATGAAAAGGATTTCGATTTTTTTCTTATTTTAATAATATAATGGATTTGCCTGGACCAATACATGATTTTCTTTTAGTTTTTCTGGGATCCGGTCTTCTAGTAGGAGGTCTGGGAGTGGTCTTACTTCCCAACCCAATATTTTCAGCTTTTTCCTTAGGATTTGTTCTTGTTTGTATATCTTTATTGTATATTCTATCAAATTCTCATTTTGTAGCTGCTGCACAACTCCTTATTTACGTGGGGGCCATAAATGTTTTAATCATATTTGCTGTGATGTTCATGAATGATTCAGAATATTCCACAGATTTGAATTTGTGGACCGTTGGGAATGGGATTACTTCGTTGGTTTGTACAACTATTCTTTTTTCATTAATGTCTACTATTCTCGATACGTCATGGTACGGGGTTATTTGGACTACAAGATTAAACCAGATTCTAGAGCAAGATTTAATAAGTAATAGTCAACAAATAGGAATTCATTTATCAACAGATTTTTTTCTTCCATTTGAACTCATTTCAATAATTCTTTTAGTTGCTTTGATAGGTGCAATTTCTGTGGCTCGTCAATAAAAAACGTTAGAATTAATAAAGACCAAAGAAAACTTTGTGTATGTTATGATATTTTTTCCGTTCATTCAATTAAATTGGATTGAATCTTATTTCATATTTAAAATATTAATTTTTATATTTGATATATATATTTGAATTTTTTTTTTCCTAATATAGTTTTTATTCGTATTTTTTTGTTATATTCTAGTTGATTGAATCCGGTGAATTATTTTTCATATTTAAATGAATCCAAATTGATAAGGAGTTGCTGAATGATACTCGAACATGTACTTGTTTTGAGTGCCTATTTATTTTTGATTGGTCTTTATGGATTGATCACGAGTCGAAATATGGTTAGGGCTCTTATGTGTCTTGAACTTATACTCAATGCAGTTAATATGAATTTCGTAACATTTTCTGATTTTTTTGATAATTCCCAACTAAAAGGGGATATTTTCTGCATTTTTGTTATAGCAATTGCAGCCGCTGAAGCCGCTATTGGATTAGCTATAGTTTCGTCAATTTATCGTAACAGAAAATCAACTCGCATTAACCAATCGACCTTATTAAATAAGTAGCATAAAAAAAATTATAGATTGAAATTTGCATATATAATCGGTTCTGACCTACTAGATTAGATTTGTGAAAATCTCAGAAATCCAAGTATTTTAGCCCCATTTTTTATCAATTGAGCCAGAATTCATTACAAAAATTCTATTAAAGGAAATCATTGCTTCATCTAGTATTTTAATATATCATTCAGTTAGAAGTTTACTAGATTGAAAATTTATGACATTCAAAAAACTATCGATCCTATGTCACATTCAGTAAAAATTTATGATACCTGTATAGGATGTACTCAATGTGTCCGAGCATGCCCTACAGACGTATTAGAAATGATACCTTGGGATGGATGTAAAGCTAAGCAAATAGCTTCCGCTCCACGAACCGAGGACTGTGTTGGTTGTAAGAGATGTGAATCCGCCTGTCCAACGGATTTTTTGAGCGTTCGAGTTTATTTATGGCATGAAACAACTAGAAGCATGGGTCTAGCTTATTGATACGTTACCGAAAACCTCATTTGAATAAATTTGGAATACATTTTATTTTTTTTATTGACAAGTACTCGTACTCAAAAAAGTTAAATTTTATTTTTTTTGAGTACGCGTTCTTTGGACCTGGTGTATCTTGTCTTTACCACGAATGATTTTCCTTGGTTAACAATAATTGTTGTTTTTCCAATATCTGCCGGTTCGTTAATGTTATTTCTCCCACATAGGGGAAATAAAGTCAATAAATGGTATACTATATGCATTTGTATTTTAGAACTTCTTCTAACGACCTATGCTTTTTGTTATAATTTTAAAATGGACGATCCATTAATTCAACTGTCCGAAGATTATAAATGGATCAATTTTTTAGATTTTTACTGGAGAATGGGAATAGATGGACTTTCTATAGGAACGATTTTATTGACGGGATTTATTACTACTTTAGCCACTTTAGCGGCTTTTCCAGTTACTCGGGATTCCCGATTATTCCATTTCCTGATGTTAGCAATGTACAGCGGTCAAATCGGATTATTTTCTTCTCGGGATCTTCTACTTTTTTTCATCATGTGGGAATTAGAATTAATTCCCGTTTATCTACTTTTATCCATGTGGGGTGGAAAGAAACGTCTGTATTCAGCTACAAAATTTATTTTATACACGGCAGGAAGTTCCATTTTTTTATTAATAGGAGTTTTAGGTATAAGTTTATATGGTTCGAACGAACCAACATTAAATTTAGAACTCTTAGCTAATCAATCCTATCCTGTCACACTCGAAATACTATTTTATATTGGATTTCTTATTGCTTTTGCCGTCAAATCACCGATTATACCTTTACATACTTGGTTACCTGACACCCACGGCGAGGCACATTACAGTACCTGTATGCTTCTCGCTGGAATCTTATTAAAAATGGGAGCATATGGGTTGGTTCGAATCAATATGGAATTATTACCTCACGCTCATTCTATGTTTTCTCCTTGGTTGATGATAGTCGGTACAATCCAAATAATTTATGCAGCTTCAACATCTCCCGGTCAACGTAATTTAAAAAAGAGAATAGCCTATTCCTCTGTATCTCATATGGGTTTTATAATTATAGGTATTAGTTCTATAACGGATCCTGGACTTAATGGAGCTATTTTACAAATAATCTCTCATGGATTTATTGGTGCTGCACTTTTTTTCTTGGCAGGAGCGAGTTATGATAGAATTCGGCTTGTTTATCTTGATGAAATGGGTGGAATGGCTATCTCCATTCCAAAAATATTTACAATGTTTACTATCTTATCGATGGCTTCCCTTGCATTGCCAGGCATGAGTGGTTTTGTTGCAGAATTAATCGTTTTTTTTGGAATAATTACCAGCCAAAAATATTTCTTAATTTCAAAAATTTTAATTATTTTTGTAATGGCAATTGGAATGATATTAACTCCTATATATTTATTATCTATGTCACGCCAAATGTTCTATGGATACAAGTTAATTAATGTCAAAAACTTTTCTTTTTTTGATTCTGGACCCCGAGAGTTATTTCTTTCAATTTCCATTCTTCTACCCATAATTGGTATTGGGATTTATCCTGATTTTGTGCTCTCATTAGCAAGTGATAAGGTCGAATCCATTTTATCTAATTACTTTTATGGATAGTTTTCAGGAGATTAAAAAAAACATTAAATTGAATTGTAATCAGAAGTCTTTGGTCTTTGTATTGTGAGAACCTTTTGAATCATTGTACTACTTGATTCAAAAGGTTCTTGATGATTTACTACTAAAACTAAATTATATTTCTTAACTTATATGAAGTTAGATATAGATGCTATTTTTTTTTATTTGGATTCTTTTTTTTTTTTTTTTACTGTTTTATTTATATTTAATTCGATGTAAATGAACCATAACTATGTAAACCTATTCCTAAAAGATTGACGCCAAAATAGCATATCCAAATTAAAAGAAAACCTATCGAAGCCACAATTGCAGAATTTATACCCGTAACATTCTTATTAGTTTTAATATGTAAATAAATTGCGAATATGGTCCAAGTAATAAATGCCCAAGTTTCTTTTGGATCCCAGTTCCAATATGAACCCCATGTCTCATTAGCCCATACAGCTCCTGAAAGAATGCCGACGGTTAAAAAGATAAATCCAAGACTAATAATACGAAAACTCCAATAATCTAATTGTTCAATCAATTGATACCTATAATAATTTCTAGAAAAACTAAAATTAATGTTTTGTTGTAGTAAAATAGAATTTCTTTCATTTATGTAGTAAAATACATCAAAAGAAAATAATTCATTTAATAAAAAATTTTTTTTTATATTCTTTTTCCAAAAAGTGGGTCCGACTTTGCGAAATGTAATCACTAGAAGAGCTATTGATAATAATGATCCACATAACAGAGCGCCATAGCCTAATATCATCATACTTACGTGCATCATTAACCACTGGGACTGAAGAGCTGGTACTAATATTGCAGACTGAGGCATTTTGTTTAAAAGACCTGAAGTAGCAAAACCCTGAATAAAAATAGCACTTGGCGCAGTTATTGCGTTTAAGTGATTTTTTTGTTTTTTATTAAAATAGGAAACCATATGAATAATTGAAAAAGCCCATGAAAGAAAAATTAATGATTCATATAAATTACTTAATGGAAAATGTCCTGAATAAATCCAACGAGTGAATAATAATCCTGTTATACCAAAAAACGTAATTACGATTCCTTTATCTGATGAATCAAAAAATCCTATAATTTCATCTAAATTAACTAATAAAGTTAAAAAATAAATTGTCAGTACAATTGAAACGACCGAAAAAGATATATGAGTTAATATATGCTCTAAAATTGAAAAAATCATAAAAAAATTTGTTAAAAATTAATAAATTAATACTAGGTTTTACCCGATTTTAGAAAAAAATCGGGTATTATTTTGATTATAAAACTTATAATATCTCTTTTCTAAGATCTTATGCCGCTACTCGGACTCGAACCGAGATGCTCTAGCACTGCTTCCTAAGAGCAGCGTGTCTACCAATTTCACCATAGCGGCAACTTGTTCAAAACAATACTAACAAGTTTTTATTCAATCGTCGAGATTCAAATTTAGCCAATTGACCGGAATTTACAATTGATTTAATGAATAAAAACTTGTTAAATAGGTCTTGTGGGTTTTAATTCAATTAAGATTTTTTTTATCTAAGTTATTTAAAATTTTTTTAATTCACTTTTTGTCCTTTATATATTTTTTTTTTTTTTCTAGAATACAATGAAAAATTTAACTAAATTCAAGTAATTGGGACTTTAACCCAACAACAAAACTCTAAATGCTCTTTATCATTTTTTTTTTTCATTTATATGATTAAAAAAAGGATAATCAGTTTCATTAATAAAAAAAATGCTTTTTCTAAAAATTAAAACTTCTCCAAAATTCTTAGAAATTTGAAATAAAATAAGATTTTCCTAATTGCTCAAGAGAAATTATAAAAATATTTATTTTGATGCATCTTTTTATATTGTACAAAGATAAGATTTTGTGATCACTTAAAAATCATATCATATATTATTATTTATTAATATTATCTAATATTCACCTGTTGTGGACAGATGCTTTTATCAATTTAATTACAAGTAAAGAATATAAAAATTTAGAGAAATAATAATTCCTAAAGGTATAAAGTTCAATTTTTTTTCACTTAAATTAATTAATTTAAAGAACCTATTGATTTTGCTTAAAGATCTTTTATTTACTCTTAATGAATAAATAAAAGATCTTTATTTATTATTGCATCAAGGTAGTGATGGTGAAAATAAGAATCTCCCCGTTTTTTTGAACTAAAAAAATGTGAACCTTTCTTTTTTATCTATATATTGTCTTTTTTTTTCCTCTTTTGGTTCACATTTTTTTATATGTATTCTAAAAAATTTGTTTTTAAGTTAGGCTAATTCTAGTTATTATAGTGTTTTTTATTTATTTTGTTGTACAAAAAAACTTTTTGAATTACCTGTAGAAAGTGATTTCCCTAACGAAAAAGCTTTCAATGATGTCCAATATCCCTTCCTTTTCCAAATTTTTTTACGAATACGCTTTTTCGAGATAGAAGTACGTTTTTTTGGAACTGCCATTCAAAAATGAAAAAAACTTTTTCAGTGGTATAATTGGATGTCAAAGACATTTATTATTCTATTCTTTCGTACTCCATATAGAGTTATTTTTTTTCTTTCAAATTTTATTATATATTATTTTCAAAACAAAAAAGACATTCAAAAGTTTAAAACCCAACTGTTTTTTACTTTTTGTTTTAATTCAATTTTTTTTATTTAACGTTTGAAATCCGTACGAGAGTGCTCATTTAATTAATCTATACTGCTCGATTAGATTATCAAAAAATTATGAGATTTCTTCACATCATATGTAAAAAAAATATCGATTATAATAATCTTTCTTACAAATAAAAAAAAGCTCACTTAGTGTACTGGAAGACAATAACTAAATTCCATAATTAAAATTCATTCCTTAATAATTCTAAATAATCAAACTCAAATAACTTTGTTTTAGGTAAAGTTTTTTAGTATATAATTAATATTAAGTTTAAGTATTTTTTTGTCGTGTAAATCTTTGTTCTATTCTTAATATATGTATATAAATTATTATAATACGGAATTTTAATTCACTTTTTCTGTATCTGCATAAAATCACATCTAATTTTTTGATTTTAATATGTATTTCTTTTCAAAGATTTCTGAAGGATTATACTAATTCGAAAAAATTTATATTTAGGTTTAAAATCTCGTGCTTTTTTATTGTCCCCTTTGAAAAAAATATCTATATACAAACCAGTGAATAAGAAATAAAAAATTTAAGAATAAAATAAAAAGGATTTTTTATTTTATGGAACATACATATCAATATTCATGGATCATCCCTTTCATTCCACTCCCAGTACCTATTTTATTAGGAGTTGGACTTCTACTTTTTCCGACAGCAACAAAAAACCTTCGCCGTATGTGGACTTTTCTGAGTATTTTTTTGTTAAGTATAGTTATGATCTTTTCACTCTATCTATCTATTCAACAAATTGTTCTAAGTTGCATTCATCAAAATGTGT